CAGCATTTGACTCCGTACTACTGAAAGATTTAACCGCACGTTTGAAAAATATCCCAAAAAGTGAAATGAATGCTCGAATAATTGGTTTATATGGATCGTTCCTGGTTGAGACCAAACATCAAAATGACATTGCCATAAATGGATAAGATAGTATTTCCATTTATTCATCAAAAGGGGCACATTCTTTGAAACCAGAATGGATTTTCCTCGATATCTAACATAATGAATGAAAGGATCCTTGAAGAATGATAAGGTAGACGAAAAATCCTTAGCAAAGACTTCTACAAGATGTTCTATTTTTGCATAGAAATAGATTCGCTCAAAAAGAATGCTAAAAGATATTAATCGTAAATGAGAGGATTTGTTATGTAGAAAAAGGAAGATAGATTCGTATTCACATACATAAAAATTATATAAGAACAAGAAAAATCTTGGATTACTTTTTGAAAAAGTAGAAATCGAGTTTTTTGGAGTAATAAAAGTATTCCAATTACAATACTCATAAAGAAAGAACCTTAATAAATGAAAGAAAGGGGCATCTTTCACCCAGTATCGAAGGGTTTGAACCAAGATTTCCAGATAGATAGGATAGGGTATTCGTACATTTGACACATAATTTAAATATGTAAATTTATCCTCGAAAAACGGAAAAATTGAATGAATTGATCGCAAATTATTATAAGATTTTACGATTTCTGCCTCCTCTAAGGAAGAACTTAATTGTAGGGAAAATGGAATTTCCACGACGACGGCAAAAACCTCTGATATTTTTTGAGAATACAAATTCTTCTTATACCCAAATTGATTTTTGTTAGAATCATTAGCAGAAATAATTAAATGATTCTGTTGATACATTCGAGTAATTAAACGTTTTACAATTAATAAACTAGATTTATTGTCATAACCTACATTTTCCACCAAAATTGATCTATTTATATTTAAATCATGACCATAAGCGAGTCCATAAATATACTCCCGAAAAATAAGTGGGTATAGGAAGTCCTGCTGGCGAGATCTATCTAGTTCTAAATATACTTGATATTCTTCCATTTTTGAAATTCAATTTGGTCAAAGGATCAGGGATTCATTGGATTATCAAATGATACATAGTGCGATACAGTCAAAACAGAGTATTCTATATTCGAATTAGAATCAAAAATGAATATGAAGAGATACCTAGAAAACAAGTAAAACCCATCAACGGACTCTCTCTCCTCGCTTTTTCCATCTAATTGTTCTAGGATAACAAGCTAGTTATAAATCCTTTATTTTCTCAGCCCAATCGCTCTTTTGATTTTGGAAAAAAAAAAGAATATCTTTATCAATATACTCTTTCTTCTACACATTTATCGCCACCTCATAATGGAGAATAGCTAATAGTTAGGACTCATAACAAAAATCAATAATCCATTCGTGGGAAAAGCTTTTCCCCCATCAAGCACTAATCTATTTTTAACATACAATTAGATGGGGGAATCATTCAAATTCAAAATGAAAACTCGTTGCTTTTTGTTTCCCTATAATTGGAGCCGCCAAGCTCTATCCCTTTATTAATTCAACCCAACTGAATTTTTTTTTTGTTTCGAGCCAAAGAATTCAAAGAAAAATTTTGGCCGGATCCAATAAGAATGAAATATTTTTTGAATTCGCCATTGATACGACATGCTGCTTTTTCCATTCATTCCTTTCTGGATCAGTCGTGGTCTTACAAACTCTACCGATGGTATGGACGAACCAATTGCTTCATAGAAATGTGTAAAAAATTGAATCGCGCTTAAAAGCCGAGTACTCTACCATTGAGTTAGCAACCCTACTAAAATTAAGAAAATAGGATGTGTAGATCCAATCGCAATAAAAAGGAAAAAAAAAAGATTGAATTGTCTAATAAAATATGACATTAAAATAGAAAAATAGAAAGAAAAAAAAATTCAAAATGTCGAAGGCGAATCGATTCTGAACATACAAATGAACAGATCAGATGAAAATCAAAGAAATTTTCTCAAATAAAAAAGAAAATCCAAAATTATAGATCACCTCTTTGTTTACTATGTTATACATTATTTTTTATTTTATACATTTTTATTTTTTTTTTTCTATTTACCTTTTTTACCTTTGAATCAAAAAAGAACTTCTTGTTTGTATCACAGAAAATACAACGAACCCACTATTTGATGAAGTAAAAAAAAAAAAGCATATGGAACGGTAACGTGAATAAATGGATCGATTTATTCACGATCGGATTATATTTGTTTGAGACACTGTTGTCAATATTAGTGTTGAAAAAAGAATACAATCAAGAAAACAAACGAACGAATTAAAATTAGAAGATGAAATCTTAATATTCTATTTATACTTAATATTCTATTTATAATTATATTATTAATTCTAAATTTTTAATTAGAAATTTATTATTATTTCTATTATTATTTAATTTTATTTTCTATTTAATTATTATGTTATAATTGTTATAATTATGAATTTAAAATAGAAATTCTATTCT